ATTATTTTAGGTTTTGGTGTATAGCACAGTAAATTTTGATTTTACAGGAAATAATTAAGTTTATTAAAACTAATAAAAGTGAAAAATTTCACATATTTTATCCTATCAAGATAATCCTATATTCAGGCATTTTATTTAATTACAAAAAAAAAAATTAATGTTTTTAAAAATTAAAGTATCTTTTTTTAAATAAAAAATATAAACACATCTCTTGAAAATAAGGGGCACGGACTTTAAATCACATTTAATGGTCAAAACTATGTATACTGTAAAGTGTTAATTTAAGACATTGTTTCATTTATAAGTGATATTTACAACCTTTTCTTAAAGAAACCATTGTGGCTTCACTTTAATTTACCTGAATATAGCAAATTTTCCTTCTACGGAAAATATCAATTTTAATTATGTTTAATTACATATCTTGAGATAACACATGGGAATGACATATATTTTGATTACCTATTATTTCTTTATAAGTAATAAAAAATAAAGAAATAATAGGTAAGAATTAAAATATAGTTTATTTTAAAAAGATATTTTAATAGTCTTTATATATAAAATTATATAAATTATATTAACATTAGAAGACGAATTTATAAATTTTATAAATATAAAAAAAGTTATTAATAATATGCTTGGCGAAGCTTGTGCCAGCCGCCGCGGTTATACAGGTAAGTTAATTTTTTTATTATTAAAGAATAAAAAATGATTAAAAGGAAATAATTTTTGATTATATAGGTGAAATTAATAATTTTAAAAAAAAATTTTTTTGTTTTTTGGAAATTTATAAATTAAACTAGGATTAGATACCCTATTATTATAAGGTAAATGTTGTTAGTATATATATGTTATGAAATCAAAAGATTTTGGCGGTGTTTTAAGCTTTTTAGAGGAATTTGCTCTATAATGGATAAAACCCCTAAATCTTACTTAATTTTGTTAATTCAGTTTGTATACCACTATATTTAATAATATTGAATAATTAATTATTACAATTTTTTAAAACAGGAAAAATAAATTAAGTCAAGGTGCAACTAAAAATTATGAATGAAGTGAATTACATTAATTTTTATTAAGAAATATGTTGTAATATGTAAAATTAGGATTTAATAGTAAAGAAAAAATAGAATGTTTTTTTGAAATAAGCTCTAGAACATGCACATATCGCCCGTCGCTCTCTTATAAGGGATAAGTCGTAACAAAGTAAAAATACTGGAAAGTGTTTTTTAAGATGAAATCATTAATGATGTTTCATTTACAATGAAAATTAGTTTATATAAACCATTTTAATTTTTTTTTAAGTAATTTAATAAAGAATTATAAAATTAGACATGTTATAAAATAATATTATTGAAAGAAATGTAAATAAGTTTTTAGTACTGAGGGGGAAAATATTGAAAAATATAAAAGAAATAAAAAAATTATAAAGTATTTAATTAGTACCTTTAGCATTAGGGTTTTTTAAAGAAAATTAAATATTTATATTTCCCGAAAACTTTTGAGTTATTATAATTTAAATATAATTTATTTTATAAAGTTATATAATGTTATAATAGAAATGAAATTTTTTTCAAAATTGTTGATATCTGGTTGTTATAAAAGGATTTTATGTCTTTCTATAAAATAAATTAATTTTTTTTTAATATAGGAAAATAAATTAGGGATAAGCTTAATTTATAATTTTAGATTTTTTTTGTTATTAGTAAAATAAAGGATTAGAATTTTCTTATTTTTGTTATAAAAATGTTTAAAAGAGAAAAATAATAATTAAATTAATGATAATTAGTTAAATTTATAAACTAAAAAAAATATGAAAAAATTAGTATAATTAAATTAGAAAAAAAAATAGAGTTTGAGGAAAAATATTTTAAAGTAAGTTAAGTTTTAGGAACTCGGCAAAAAATTAAATTGACTGTTTATCAAAAACATTTCATTTTGATTTAATAAAATGTATTATCTGCTCAATGATATGTTTAAATTGCTGTGGTATTTTGACTATACGAAGGTATTGAAATAAGGCTTTTAATGAGTGCTAAGAGAATGGTAGAACAATTTTAAGCTGTCTTAAATTTAAAAATAAAATTTAATTTTTTTTTGTGAAGAAGCAAAAATATATTTAAGGGACAAGAAGACCCTATGAATTTTTTCTTTAAGAAAAATTAAAGATAATTTTTTTAAAGGTTAATTGGGGCGATTAATAAAGATTAAAAATCTTTATGTAAGAATAAAAAGTTTGATCCAGTATTAATGATTAAATGAACAAAATACTCTAGGGATAACAGCGTTATAATTTTGGATAGCTCATATTGATAAAATTGTTTGCGACCTCGATGTTGGATTAGGGTTCTTGTTTAATGGAGAAGTTAAATAAAGAAGTTTGTTCAACTTTTTAACCCCTACATGATCTGAGTTCAGACCGGCGTGAGCCAGGTTGGTTTCTATCTTTATAATTTATTTCTTAATCCATTAATTAGTACGAAAGGAATTTTAATGATTAATTATTACACAGAGATCAAATTAATTTAAAAATAAAATAGATTTTGTATGTGTTGGATTAAGAAATAAATTATAAAGATAGAAACCAACCTGGCTCACGCCGGTCTGAACTCAGATCATGTAGGGGTTAAAAAGTTGAACAAACTTCTTTATTTAACTTCTCCATTAAACAAGAACCCTAATCCAACATCGAGGTCGCAAACAATTTTATCAATATGAGCTATCCAAAAGTATAAGTTCATTTCTTGAAAATAAGGGGCACGGACTTTAAATCACATTTAATGGTCAAAACTATGTATACTATAAAGTGTTAATTTAAGACATTGTTTCATTTATAAGTGATATTTACAACCTTTTCTTAAAGAAATCATTGTGGCTTCACTTTAATTTACCTGAATATAGCAAATTTTCCTTCTACGGAAAATATCAATTTTAATTATGTTTAATTACATATCTTGAGATAACACATGGGAATGACATATATTTTGATTACCTATTATTTCTTTATAAGTAATAAAAAATAAAGAAATAATAGGTAAAAAAGTTGAAACTAATTTAGCATAAAGTAATGTATCAATTTTAGAATTTGGAGATGGATTTCAATTAGTATTATATTAAAGTGGCAGAAATTAATGCTAGGAATTTAAGCTTCCTCTATGGATTACCCTTTAATAATGATTTCTTATTTTAGTTATATTTTTTTAATTATTTGTGTTTTGGTTAGTGTTGCTTTTTTTACACTTTTGGAACGTAAAATTTTAGGTTATGTTCATTTGCGAAAAGGTCCAAATAAGGTTGGTATTATTGGAATTTTTCAGCCTTTTAGTGATGCGATTAAACTTTTTAGAAAGGAAATAAATTTTATATTATATATAAATATATTTATGTATTTATTTTCTGCTTTGCTTTCTTTGATTTTAATAATAATATTATGATTTTTGTTGTATTGAGATTATAATCAAATATCTATAGAGTATGGTGTAGTTATTATACTTTGTATTTCAAGATTAAGTGTTTATGTAGTTTTATGGGGGGGATGATCTTCAAATTCAAAATATTCTTTATTAGGGGCTTATCGGGGAGTAGCTCAAGTTATTTCTTATGAAGTAAGATTAGCTATAGTTTTAATTGGTTTAATTTTTTTTTGTGAAAGTTTTAATTTTAAAAAAGTTTTGGATTTTCAGGAGGATTTTTATTTTATTTTTGGTTATTTAAATATTTTTATTGTATGAATAGTTTCTTGTTTTGCTGAAACAAATCGCTCTCCTTTTGACTTATCAGAGGGGGAATCAGAATTAGTTTCTGGTTTTAATATTGAGTATGGTTCATGAAATTTTGCTGTATTATTTATAGCAGAATATGGAAATATAATTTTTTTCAGATTAGTAAGAGCATATTTATTCTTTGGGGGAGAAGGGTTGCTATTTTTTAAAGTTATGTTTGTAATAGTTATATTTATTTTTATTCGTGGTACATTAGTTCGATATCGTTATGATAAATTAATAATAATGGCGTGAAAAGTGATTTTACCTTTTAGAATTTTTGTAATTTTGATTAATTTTTTTTTAAAAGTTTTATATTGTAGAGCAGTATAAAATGTTTCCATTTTAGAATTAATTAGATTATTAGAATTCTTCTTTTTTATATTTTCAAAATATATACTTATTGTATAGTTAAATAATCTATAAAATAGGAATGATAATGAAGAATGAAAAATAGGATAAGGTAAGAATTTGTCTGATAAGGATATAAGGTATTTCTACTGGACAAGCTCCTAAAAATGTTAAAAGAATAAAAATATTAATAAATATTCAAAAGGCTAATTTTTTAAAAGGATGATAATAAAAAGAGGAGAACTTATTATTTATAGTAAAAGGTAAAGTAATAATAATAATAATAGAAAAAACTAAAGCTATAACACCACCTAATTTATTAGGAATGGAGCGAAGAATAGCATAAGCAAAAAGAAAATATCATTCAGGTTGAATATGGGGGGGAGTTACAAGGGGGTTAGCTATTATGAAATTTTCTGAATCTGTTAAGGTATAGGGATAAATAAAAAGTACAATTGAAAATATAAATAAAATAATTAATGCTATAAAAAGGTCTTTTAAGGTAAAATAGGGATGAAAGGGAATTTTATCAATATTTAAATGAATGCCTAGAGGATTAGAAGAACCTTTTTCATGAAGTAGTATAATATGAATAAGTACTATGAAGGCTAGAAAAAAAGGTAGAAGAAAATGTAGAGAAAAAAAACGATTTAAAGTTCTATTATCAACTGAAAAACCCCCTCAAATTCATTGGGTTAATATATTTCCAATATAAGGAATAGCTGTTAATAAGTTAGTAATAACTGTAGCTCCTCAAAAAGATATTTGTCCTCAAGGAAGTACATATCCTAAAAAGGCGGTTGCTATTAAAATAAAAATAATAATTAAACCTGAGCCTCAAGGTTTTAAGAAAAAAAAAGAGGAATAGTAGATTCCTCGACCAATGTGGATATATATTATAATAAAGAATATAGATGCACCATTAGCATGTATTGCTCGAATTAATCAACCGTTATTTACATCTCGTATAATATGTCTCATTATATTAAAGGCTGTTAGGATGTCTCTTGAGAAATTTATGGCAAGAAATAAACCAGATAAAATTTGAATAATTAGGCATATACCTAAAAGAGATCCTATATTTCATATATATGAAATATTAGAAGGAGTTGGTAGATTAATAATAGGATTAATTATTTTAAGTTTATTCATTAGTTTATTTATATAATTTTATAGGTGCTTTAGAGGAAATAATAATAGTTATTACAACTATTAAGGTAAGAAATAAATATAATATTATAAATATTATTCAGTTAATTGAAGGAAATATAAAAAGTATAATTATTTTATTTATTGAAAAGTTTATAAAATTTAATATTTTTAAATCAATCAAAAATAAAATAATTAAAAGAAATAAAAATTTTTTTTTCAAATTTATTTTTTTATTAGGAATTAAACTAATTATATATAAGAAAAGAATTAATATTCCTCCTAAAATAAGAAGAATTAAAATTAATGATAATCATATAAAATTTATTAATTTTATTGTTAAAAAAGAGATTGTAATAGTAGTTAAGATAATTGTAAATAGTATTATTATTGGATGATTAAATAAGAAAAATGTTATTATTAAAAAGTTTAAAAAAAATATATCAGAAAATAGTATATAATTTAGTATATAAATTTTGGGGATTTAAGGAGAAGTTCTTTTCTGATGCTTTAAGAGAAAATCATTTCTGGTTTACAAAACCAATATTTTAGAATTAAATTATTAATGCTAACAAATGATAGAAACTTCTTTTTTATTATATATTTTTGGTATTATAACTTTTTTAGTTAATCGTTACCATATTATAATTATTTTATTAAGGTTTGAGTTTATATATTTAGGAGTTTTTTTAATAATAGTTTTAACATTAATTTTTTTTTCTATGACTAAAATAATTTTATATTTGATTGTTATTGTTTGTGAGGCAAGACTAGGATTAAGATTATTAGTTACAATAAATTTTTTTTATGGTAATGATAAACTTGCTAGAATAACTATTTTAAAATGTTAAGAATATTAAGTTTAATAATAGGAATAATTTGTTTAATTATTAAAATAACTGGTCTAGATATAATAGTTATAATTATTATAATTTTTTTTTTTTTTTTTTTTAGTTTAATGAAAAGAGGAATAATTAATGATAATATAATGTTAGGGGGTGATTTAATAAGAATTTGTCTTATAATATTAACTATTTGAGTAATTTATTTAATAATATTATCGAGATTTATAAATAATTTATTTGAAAATAAAATGTTTATAATATATACGAGAATAATAATAATATTTTTATTTTTATGTTTTTTTTCTTTTAGTTTATTAGGGTTTTATTTTTTTTTTGAAAGAGTTTTGTTTCCAATTATTATAATTGTTTTTAATTGGGGAAACCAACCTGAGCGTTTACAGGCGGGTATATATATATTATTGTATACTTTGTTTGGTTCATATCCTTTATTAGTAATTATACTTATATATAGAGAATTGAGTATAAATTATTTATATATAATAATATTGGATATAAAAGTGGGATATTTTTTTTATTTTATAATTCTTGGGTTTTTGGTGAAAGTACCAATATTTATGTTGCATTTATGATTACCTAAAGCTCATGTTGAAGCTCCAATTTCAGGTTCTATGATTTTAGCTGCTATTTTATTAAAATTAGGTGTTTATGGATTATATCGTTTTAAAATATTCTTTTTAAAAGAATTAATAGAAATAGGAGATTTAATTGTAGTATTATCAGTAATAGGGGGGAGTTTTATTGGTATTATATGTTTATTTCAAGTAGATATTAAGTCTTTAATTGCTTATTCTTCTGTGTGTCATATAGGAGTTGTATTAGGGGGTATAATAAGTATAAGTTTTTGAAGAAGATATGGAAGTTTATTATTAATAATTGGACATGGTTTATGTTCTTCAGCTTTATTTTGTTTAGCAAATTTTATGTATGAGCGATTTTTTACACGAAGGTTAATATTATTAAAGGGTGTAGGAAAATTTTTTCCTAATTTAAGTTTATGGTGATTTTTAATAAGAGTGGCTAATATATCTGCTCCAATAAGAATAAATTTATTTGGGGAGATTTTTTTAATAGGAAGATTAGTAAATTATTGTTTTTGATTATTTATTCCTTTAGGGGTGATTTCTTTTGTAAGAGCAGGTTATTCTTTATATTTATATAGATATACTCAACATGGGGAGGGTTGAATAATTTTTTCTGTAGAGATAATTGTTATACGAGAATACATACTAATGTTATTTCATTTTTTTCCTATAATTATATGAGTATTAAAAATGGAGTGTTTTAGAAGATGACTTTACTTAATTAGTTTAAAAGGGAAAATAATAATTTGTGGAATTATAGATGAATATTATCATTAAGTAATTTATATAAATTGAGGATTTTATTTACTATTATTAAGTTGTTTTATAATAATTTATTTTTTATATATTGTTTATATAAATAAAATTATTGTAATTGAATACATATTATTTTCTGTTATAAATTTAGAAGTTAAAGGCTATTTTTTAATTGATTGGATTAGTTTAATGTTTTTATTTGTAGTTTTGTTTGTTTCTTCTATAGTGATTATATATAGTGATAGATATATAGAAGGGGAAAAAAACAAAAAAAATTTTTGTATTTTGGTTTTGTTATTTATTTTATCTATAGCGTTATTAATTTTATGTCCAAATATATTAATAATTATTTTAGGATGGGATGGTTTAGGTTTAGTATCTTATTGTTTAGTTATTTATTATCAAAGAAGTAATTCTTATAATTCTGGGATAATTACAGTAATAAGAAATCGGGTAGGAGATGTAGTTATTTTATTATCGTTAGTATTTTTAATAAATTTTGGAAGATATGATATATTTATATATAATAATATTTATTTAATATGTGGATTTTTATTATTAGGGGCAGGTATAACTAAAAGAGCACAAATTCCTTTTTCGGCATGATTACCAGCAGCTATAGCTGCTCCGACTCCAGTGTCTTCTTTGGTTCATTCTTCAACTTTAGTTACTGCTGGGATTTATTTATTAATTCGTTTAAATTTTCTTTTTAGAATTAGAATTTTTTCTGAATTTTTATTTTTTTTTTCTAGATTAACTTTATTTATAGCTGGAGTGGGGGCTAATTTAGAAATAGATTTTAAAAAAATTATTGCTTTTTCAACTCTTAGTCAATTAGGTATAATTATGTTAATTTTATCTTTAGGAAAAGTAGAATTTGCTTTTTTTCATTTATTTATGCATGCTTTGTTTAAATCTATATTATTTTTGTGTGCTGGATTAATTATTCATAATATAGGGGGGATTCAAGATTTGCGATATTTAGGAAATTTTTTTTGTTATAGACCTATAATTAGGGGTTGTATAGGTTTAGCGAGAATATCTTTATTTGGATTTCCATTTATAGGGGGATTTTATTCTAAAGATTTAATTTTAGAGTATGTTTATATAAAATTAGATAATATTATGTATTTATTTTTGATTATTGTTAGAACAGGCTTAACTATAATATATTGTATACGAATATTATATTATGTTGTTTGAAAAGGTGTTATGAATTTAATATTTTATAAAGTAGATTTAAATAAGAAAATAACATATCCTATTTTTATTTTAAGAATTGTAGTGGTATGTAGGGGAAATTTTATAACTTGGATTTTATTTTCTTATGAAGAATTAATTATTTTATCAAATTTTTCTAAATTGTTAAATTTATTTTTAATTAGAATTGTATTAAGATTATTTTTTTTTGTTTATATTGATATTTTAAAGGGTGTTAGATTAGGAAGAGTTTATAAATTTATAAGTGAAATGTGATTTATAAGATTTTTGACTAGTTTTATTTTTTTAAAATATTATAAAAAAATAAGAAAAATTAGAGAATATGATTGAATATGATTAGAAGAGGTTGGACCTAGTCAAATATTTAGAGGAATAATAAAAACGAGAATAATTAGGCAATGATTTCAAAATAATTATTTAAATTCATTTTTATTAATTGTTATTTTTATAATTATTATATTATTATTTTTTATTTAATATTTCTCATAGTTTAAGAGTTTAAAATATTACATTGAAAATGTAAAGATATATTTTTTTGAGAGAAAAGTTTATAGTTTAAATAGAAAAGATTAAATGAAATAAATCATTATTTTTAGATTAGAAGTCTAATTATTTTAATCTTAAAAATTATTTATAAAGTTATAAAGATATTATGATGTCGAAGTTTAAGTTTACTTAATTTTTTTAGAAAAGTTCATTTTAACAATGAAAATGTTATGTGTTTTGTTACACTATAAAAAAAAATTAAGTAATTAAAACTAATTTTTAAAATAAAAAAAAATTAGATTTAAATTTTTAAAATTTAATAGGAGAAAAATCAATATATTCATTAACAGTGAATAGCCTCATATTTTGGCTTCTATTAAAAAATAGAATATTTTTTCTAGTATCAGGTCGAAACTGATTGCAATAAATCGCTTTATTTTAATTGTAGAAAAGGGAGTATACCAATTTCTAAATGCAAATTAGATTTTATTTAATTTAAATACTTTTCTATTTTATTCATTCAAGTATTCCTTTATTTCATTCATAAATTAATCCTAATAAAATAATAAGTATGATTGTAGAAAAAGAGAAAATATAATAAATGTTTTTATTAATAATAATTGGTATTGGTAGAATAATAATAATTTCAATATCAAAAATTAGAAAAATAATTGCAATTATAAAAAATTTTAAAGAGAAAGATATACGAGATAATGAGAAGGGGTCGAATCCGCATTCAAATGGAGATAATTTTTCTTTATTTGCAAATTTATAGTTGGATATAATTATTGAAATAATTATAATAATTAATGGAATTAATAAAATGGTAATAATTTTTATTTCTATATTAAAAATTCTAACTTTATAATTGGAAATTATATGTACTTTTTATACTAATATAGAAATAAATTCATCAATATATAAATGTGAAAAGAAATAATCAAACAACATCTACAAAGTGTCAGTATCAAGCTGCAGCTTCAAATCCAAAATGGTGAGAGGATGATAGTTGATTTTTATTAAGTCGTAAAAGCGTAATAATTAAAAATGAGGTTCCAATAATTACGTGAAGGCCATGAAAACCTGTAGTTACAAAAAATGTTGTTCCAAAGATTCTATCTGAAATAGAAAATTGAGCTTGAGAATATTCTCAAGCTTGAAGAGTTGTAAATAAAATACCAAGAAAAATTGTAATTATTAAAGCTTTTTGAGCTTCGGAGAAATTTTTATTTATTAGACTGTGATGTGATCAAGAAATTGAAATTCCTGATGAAATTAAAATGGTTGTATTTAGAAGAGGAATTTCATAAGGATTAAAAGGAATAATATTTTGGGGTGGTCAGGCTGATCCTAAATCAATATTAGGGGATAATATTCTGTGAAAAAATGCTCAGAAAAAAGATACGAAAAAGAAAATTTCAGAAATAATAAATAAAATTATTCCTAGCTTTAAACCTCAAATTACGTTAGTTGTGTGATTACCTTGAAAAGATGCTTCACGTGAAATATCTCGTCATCATTGTATTATTGTTAATAAAAGTAATAATAATGTTAGTAAAGTTATTATTGAAAAATTATAATGTATTATTTGAATAAGTCTAATTATTAAGGTTATAGTGAAAATACTACTTGTTACAGGTCAAGGGCTTTTATCTACTATATGGAATGGATGGTATATCATTAGTTATTGAATTTCATTTGTATATAAAGAAGCAAGGGTAATGAAAACATATCTTTGAATAATTGCTACAGCTGATTCAAGAAATAAAAGAGTTATTATAATAGGTAAAATAATTAAATATATAGAATTTATATTGTAAGGAATAGAAGTTAGTAAGTGGATCAATAAATGTCCTCTAATTATATTAGCGGAAAGTCGAACAGAAAGAGTAATAGGGCGAATAAGATTTCTAATTGTTTCAATTAAAACTATGAAAACTGTTAAGGCATTAGGTGAGCCTAAAGGAACTAAATGAATTATTATTTTAGTGAAATGATTAATTCACCCATATAATATAAGAGATAATCAAATAGGGAAAGCAAAAAGTATAGAAAATATAATATGTCTTGAAGCAGTAAAAACATAAGGGATTAAACCTATTGTATTGGATATTATAATAGTTATAAATAATGTAATAAAAATTAGAAGAAACTTATGATTTTTTTTTTGTAAGTTAGTTTTTATTTCTTGAGCAATATTAATTATAATTTTTTTTCATGTTATTTGAAATCGTGAAGGAATTACTCAATAAAATATAGGTATTAATAAAATACTTAAAATTGAGATTCAATTAAATCTTAATATTGAAGAAGTAGAGGGATCAAAAATTGAAAATAAATTTATTATCATTTGTATTTTAAATTTGATTTATTTAGTTTTTGACAAAAAAATTTTGTAATTTTAGTGGGTGAAAAAAATAAAATTGTTGAAGTTATAACAAAAATTATTAAAAAAATTAGAGATATAAATATTCAATTTATAGGGAAAAGTTGAGGCATTTATAAACACTTAGAGTAATTTAAGAATGACATTCTTGTGTTATGTAATTTTAACTAGTTTATATTTCATTGAAAGTATAATACTATAAATTGGTTTAAGAGACCATTGCTTAAATTTTCAGCCATTCAATGAAAAATTTTTTAATCATTTAATAAAATTATTAATTGAAGTAATTTCTATAGAAATTGGTATAAAACTATGGTTAGCTCCACAAATTTCTGAACATTGACCAAAATATAAGCCAGGGCGGTTAGCTAAAGAAGAAATTTGGTTAAGACGGCCAGGGACAGCATCTATTTTAATTCCTTGAGCAGGAATAGTTCATGAATGAATTACGTCTGCAGATGTAATTATAAATTTAATATTTAAATTATATGGAAGAATTAATCGATTATCTACATCTAATAAACGAAAACTAGAGGAAATTATGTCATTAATTGGAATTATGTATGAGTCAAAATCAATGTTAAAATCTGAATATTCATATGATCAATATCATTGATGGCCAATTACTTTAATAGTAATAGAAGAAATAAATGATTCATCTAATAAATATAATAAACGTAATGAAGGGAAAGCAATAAAAATTAAAGTAATGGCGGGAATAATGGTTCAAATTGTTTCAATTTCTTGCCCTTCTATTAAAAAGCGAGAAGAAAAATTATTAGTAAGAATATTTATAATTATATAAAAGGTAATGATTGTAATTATTATAATAATTAATATAGAATGATCATGAAAAAAAATTATTTGTTCTATAATTGGGGAATTTCTATCTGAAAATAATATATTAGATCAAGTTATCATTAGTTTATTTAATTAAAATATTGTTTTGATTAAAAGTATGTTCTGAGGGAGGAAAATTAATTTGTCATTCTAATGAAGCGTTAGGAAATTGTGATGTAATAATAATTCGTTTAGAAATAATTCTATCTCAAAGAATAATAATAAAGAAAAGAACTCTAATAACAGAGATTATTCTACCATAAGAAGAAATTATGTTTCATTTAGTAAAAAAATCTGGATAATCTGAGTACCGTCGGGGTATACCTCTTAAACCTAGGAAGTGTTGTGGAAAAAAAGTTATATTTACCCCTAAAAATATAGAAAAAAATTGAATTTTTAATCAAGTTGAGTTTATGTTTAAACCGAAAAATAGAGGAAATCAATGAGTAATAGAACCTATAATAGCAAACACAGCTCCTATAGAAAGAACATAATGAAAGTGAGCTACCACATAGTAGGTATCATGTAAAATAATATCAAGAGATGAGTTAGATAAAATAATACCAGTTAGTCCTCCTAAAGTAAAAAGAAATAGAAAACCTAAAACTCATAAAATGGGTGCACTATAATTAATATTAGAGCCATGGAGAGTTGCTATTCAACTAAAAATTTTAATACCAGTGGGTACAGCAATAATTATTGTAGCGGCTGTAAAATATGCTCGTGTGTCAACATCTATGCCTACAGTGAATATGTGGTGGGCTCAAACAATAAATCCAAGGAAACCAATGGCTAATATAGCATAAATTATTCCTAAATTTCCGAAAGGTTCTTTTTTCCCTGTATGAAAACAAATAATATGTGATACTATTCCGAAACCAGGTAAGATTAAAATATATACTTCTGGATGTCCAAAAAATCAAAATAAGTGTTGATAAAGAATTGGATCACCACCACCTGCAGGATCAAAGAAAGATGTATTGAAATTTCGATCTGTTAATAATATTGTAATTGCACCCGCTAAAACAGGAAGAGAAAGAAGTAATAAAATTGCAGTTACTAAAACAGATCATACAAATAAAGGTATTCGTTCTAAAGTTATTGCATTAGACCGTATATTAATAATTGTTGTAATGAAATTAATTGCACCTAGAATAGAGGAAATACCTGCTAAGTGAAGAGAAAAAATTGCTATGTCTACTGAAGCTCCAGAATGAGAAATATTAGCTGATAAAGGGGGATAAACAGTTCACCCTGTTCCTGCTCCACTTTCTACAAGGGAAGAATTTAGAAGAAGAAAAAGTGAAGGGGGGAGAAGTCAAAAACTAAGATTGTTTATTCGAGGAAATGCTATGTCAGGGGCACCTAATATTAATGGTACTAATCAATTACCAAAACCTCCAATTATAACTGGTATTACTATAAAGAAAATTATAATAAATGCATGTGCTGTAACAATTACATTATAAATTTGATCATTTCCAATTAAAGATCCGGGTTGACCTAATTCAGTTCGAATAAGTACTCTTATTGATATACCAATTATAGTGGATCATCTTCCAAAGATTAAATATATGGTTCCAATGTCTTTATGATTTGTTGAATATAATCATCGCGGTAAAATGGCCGATAAAGGTAATAAATTGTAAATTTATTTATGAATTAAGAAAATTCTTTTACTAATGAATATAGTTATTGAATATAAATCTTATATTTTATATTAAAAATATTAAATTGCAAGTTTAAAGTAGATAAATGTCTAAGATTTAAATAATTTTATTTATTATGTACTTTGAAGGCACAAAGTTTAATTTAACTTAAAATCTTAAATTGATTTTATAAAAGGAATTATAATTAAAAGTATTAATAGATTAATTATAAAAAAATTTATAGTTTTAATAAAAGAAAAGTTATATATTTTTAATATAATATTATGTATTATAATTATAGGAAATAAGGTGCGAGAATAAAAATATATATTACCAAGAGAGGAGAGGATTAGAATAATTAAAATAAAAGGAATTTTGTTAAAAATTAATCTAATAGAAAATAATTTTATTATAAAACCTATAAATGGGGGGAGGCCCGCTAAAGATATTAAAAGAGAAAAAATTTGAAATTTGTTTAATCTTGTTATTTTTTTTCTGTGGAGGTTATTAATGGTATTAATAAAATTATTTGTAAGGAATAAAATTATTTTTATAATAATAAATGAGTAAATTAAAAAATATACAACTCAAAAAAATTGATTAATTATAATTAATGTTATTATTCAAGCTAAGTGAGAAATAGAGGAAAAAGCTAAAATTTTTCGGAAGGATGTTTGATTAAAACCCCCTAATGTTCCAACAATTGCAGTTAAAATAATAAATAATGTAATTTTTTGAGAATTAAAAATTGTTAAAATTTGCAAGGGAATAATTTTTTGAATAGTAGATAATAAAAAAAAAGATCAAAAAGAAATGCTTTCTCTTACTTGGGGAAATCAAAAATGAAAGGGTGCAGAGGCTATTTTAATTAAAAGTGATATGATAATAATAGTATAAAAAATAGTTAAGGAAGAATAGTAATAAAGAATAGAATTAAGTAAAAAAATAGAAGAAGCTAAGGATTGAATAATAAAATAATTAATTATTCTGTTACAAGATAAAAATGTTTTAGAATTTAATATGGGAATAAAAACTAATATATTAATCTCTATTGAAATTCAAAATGAAAATCATAGGTTGGTAGAAAATCTTATTAAAATGGATATACCAATTATTCATAATAAAATAATATTCGGAAAAATTATTAATAAAGGATATATTTATCATATTTGGGGTATGAACCCACTAGCTTATATATTTAGCTTACTTTATA